GATTCAAATGGTTCGAAAAAACTTGCACAAACCTTCTTTATATAATATACGGGACGATGTTCCTATGTATTCTTCAGGCCCTTTCTTCAATTAGTTGTTAATGTGAATGAACCATAACTATGTAGTCCTATTCCTAATAGATTGACCCCAAAATAGCATATCCAAATTATAAGAAATCCTATAGAAGCCACAATTGCCGAATCCACACCCTGAAAGCTCTGATTTGTTCTACTATGTAAATAAATCGCGAATATGGTCCAAGTAATAAATGCCCAAGTTTCCTTGGGGTCCCAATTCCAATAAGACCCCCATGCCTCATTAGCCCATACTGCTCCCGAAAGAATACCTATGGTTAAAAAAGTAAACCCTAAACTAATGACACGATAACTACACTGATCTAATTGTTGGGTTAATTGATACCTGTGATAATTTATAAATGAAAGAAAAGAAGTGTTTTGTAAAACACTTCTTTTTTCATTCACAAAGGAAAATGACCCAATTAATAAATGATTGCTTTTGCGAGGAATATCTAGGTTTTTTCGAAATGTAATGACTAAAAGAGCTACGGATAATAACGATCCACATAAAAGAGCTGCATAACTCAATAACATCATACTTACGTGCATCATTAACCACTGGGATTGTAGAGCAGGTACTAATATTGCAGATTGATGCATTTCGGTTGAAAGACCCGAAGTGGCAAAGCCTTGGGTAAAAATAGCACTTGGCGCGGTTATTGCGCTTAAATCACTTTTCTGGTTCCGTCTTTTAGGAAACATATGAATAATGGAGAAACTCCATGAAAGAAACATTAAAGATTCATATAAATCGCTTAACGGCAAATGTCTCGAATAAATCCAACGAGTAACTAATAATCCAGTTATACAGAAAAAGGTAGCCATCATGGCTTTTTCTGACAAATCAAATAGTACTACGGTTTCATGGACTAATAAGGTCATCAAATGAATCGTAATAACAATTGAAATGATAGAAAAAGAGATGTGAGTTAATATATGTTCTAAAGTGGCAAATATCATAATTTTTTTTAGGGGGGTATCCCCAATTACGGAATGGAAATCCGGAATTGAATTCATTATAGGATCTATTGTGCCTTTTTTAGAGGATGCCGCCACTCGGACTCGAACCGAGATGCTCTAGCACTGCTTCCTAAGAGCAGCGTGTCTACCAATTTCACCATGGCGGCTTCATCGAAATAATCATAGTCCATATGATGTTCAATCGTCGAGATTGAGGGATTTAATGCAATCTATTTTAGGAAATGTTAGAATCGATGAATAAAGACCCGTTCAAATAAATATTTAAACGCTCAATAATCCTTAGTATCATGGCAGGGGGTCATTTTAAACAGCGGGCTTTTCCGTATTATAAGTTCTTCTGGAATAGTTGGAACTAGACGGTTATGCCCTGAGTCCGGGTATAGAACTAAGAATTTTTTTTCTCATTTTTTGACGATTCATTTCTCATTTATCTGATTTGATAGATCCGAAATGAAAAAGATTCATTTTTCAATGAACAAAATAAAACAATATTTTTTATATATCACAACTTCATCACTACATCCAAAAGATTTCTATACAAATTTGGATAGTTTGGTATCAAAGATGTATTAATGATTGGGATCTTCATTGTATACATAACATAATTTGTGTGAGGATTTACCAAACCCATTAGGTATTGGACCGGGCATATCGTATAACAAAAGAGTTTCAATCTTTATCGGAATTCTACTGTATGTACTTTAACTTAGAAAACTTAGAAAATAAAATTTAAACTGATAAGATCTTTTTATATATAGATTTGAAATCTAATATTAATGGATAAAATAATTTAGATATTAGATCTAGATATATCGATTGATCGATCCTCCAGCTCAAACATGGGATAGGATCTATTGGGGTTGGATTACGTAAGATTGACTCATTCTTTAGTCCATAAATATCGATCTAAAAGGGATCCTGGCAGTTTTATTATTTTGTTTTTTTTTTTTTTTTATCTGTTCGAAACAAGAGGGAGTCCTTGTAGATATGTAGTGATTCAGAGAGCTACAAATCAAAGGTTTAAAATGAATATTTTAATCAATTAGTTTCAATAATCCATTGACTTTGACTATGAATCTTATCCCCGCCTTACTTTGGAACAAAAAAGGGGGCTCTAACCTCGTTCATACTTGTTTCAGATTTTCCAAAAATCTTAATGATGTATAACTATTGGAGATACATAATCCAATAAGCCAATCCTTTCCTAAGAAAAAAAAAAAAAGAAGAGTTTTGTTATTGTGAAAAATGAATCGATGGGGAAAGTTACAACCCCCATCTCGCGAATTATAAAAACCAATCAATGAAAGGTGAAACCTTGTATTTTGTGTCTAACTACTTCTTTCTTTTTTTTTTCAAACAAAAAAAGAAATCATTTTGAGAACCTAGTATACAGAATAATTCGTATTCTACATACCACAACAGCTAGTTCTATCTCATATTGATGAGTTCAAAACATTAGTTAATGTGAATTCTTCATCTTATAAATTTAATCATCCAATTCATCGAGTCATGCTGATTCAGATTCAGATCATTCCAAGGCTTTATTACTTGTTTGTCGCACAAAAAAACTTTTTGAATGCCCGGTAGAAATAGATTTAGCTAAAGATAAAGCTTTTGCCGCGGCCTGATATCCCCTTCCTTTCCAAATATTTCTACGAATATGCTTTTTTGACAGAGAAGTACGTTTCTTTGGAACCGCCATTTCAAAATAAAAGGGTCACTCATTTTTATAGTTGGACGTGAAAGACATTTATTGTTCAATTCAAAATAGATTGTTCTTTCTATTAACTATTCATTATCTATCTTTATTCCATAGCCGATACTTATGCTTACTTCATAACATAGAAAAGTATGGATACAGATAGATGAGCATCGCATATGGTATCATTAAGGATAAAAAAAGAAATGAATTATAGAAGAAAAAAGAAAAAACGATGTGATTTTCAAGGGAATTTTTTTTTTCACATTTCCATTACATCCAATGTTCGAAGAAAGAATAATTTGTACTGATTGGGGGCTTCATATCTTTATTCAATCTATGTCTACGGGCGGGATCTACTACCGTTGAATCGGATGCCATTGATAAGAATCAAAAAGGTTCCAATTCATATCTCAGTCTATTTAGATAATATATATATATATTATAAATGTTACATTTATAAAATCGAAAAGCTTAAGAACCCTTTCCTAATTTAGGAAACCAACAATGAATGTAACCTTTTTCTATTAATTGATCAAGCTCGGAGATAGAGTCCACATAATTAAAATTGAAATTAAATCAAAGTAGTTAATCCGTTAAACAATACATTACTTGATAAAATAAAGGGAATTTGAGTCATTTCTCATTTTAGTTCTATGCGAAGTGACAAGTATTCTAGGATTTTTCATAAACACATAAACATAAGTTTGTTTTATTGGACTCGGAGCCAATCAATTCCAGAATTAGTTAATGACTCCGAAGAAACTAAATAAAAACTAGGTTTATTGGATCGAGTTATTGGCAGATCCTATGATACATATCAGAATAAAGTACTTGAATTTTTGGTATCATTCTTTTTCCTTACTATATTGATATAAATATGGATAGAAATCACCGTATCTTATGTATATAGTAGAATAATGGAAAATCTCATCTTTTTTATCTTAATAAATATCTTCGTTAATAACTAGGTAGTAGCTTTTAACTAGTAACTTGGTTATTTGAAGAATTGTAACTTCTTCATTTGAATTTTTTGTTTTTTTTTTTCAATAGTTTGGAAAGAATCAGAATAATTAAGAATGAAAAATCATATTTGAGTTCTTTTATATCTTGTATATCTTGATTTTTTTTTTGATTTATTTTATTATTGCTCCTTCCGGAAGAAATAAGGGCTGGTGAATGGGAAACAATTAATAAGAATAAAAAAAGAAAGTTTGATTTTCTTATGGAACATACATATCAATATGCATGGATCATACCTTTCGCTCTACTTCCAGTTACTATGTCAATAGGGTTGGGACTTCTGCTTGTTCCGACCGCAACAAAAAATCTGCGTCGTATGTGGACTTTTCCTAGTGTTTCATTGCTAAGTATAGTTATGGTTTTTTCGTCCGATCTGTCTATTCAACAGATAAATGGCAGTTCTATCTATCAACATCTATGGTCTTGGACCATCAATACTGATTTTTCCTTAGAGTTCGGCTACTTGATCGATCCACTTACTTCTATTATGTCAATACTAATCACTACGGTTGGAATCATGGTTCTTATTTATAGTGACAATTATATGTCTCATGATCAAGGATATTTGAGATTTTTTGCTTATATGAGTTTTTCCAATACTTCCATGTTGGGATTAGTTACTAGTTCCAATTTGATACAAATTCATCTTTTTTGGGAACTAGTGGGAATGTGTTCGTATTTATTAATAGGTTTTTGGTTCACACGACCGGCTGCCGCAAATGCTTGTCAAAAAGCGTTTGTAACTAATCGTGTAGGGGATTTTGGGTTATTATTAGGAATCTTAGGTTTTTATTGGATAACAGGGAGTTTCGAATTTCGAGATTTGTTCGAAATCTTCAATAACCTGATCCGTAATAATGGGGTCAACTCTTTATTTGCTACTCTGTGTGCCTCCCTATTATTCGTCGGTGCAGTTGCTAAATCCGCACAATTTCCCCTTCATGTATGGTTACCTGATGCCATGGAGGGGCCTACTCCTATTTCGGCTCTTATCCATGCTGCTACTATGGTAGCAGCAGGCATTTTTCTTGTCGCTCGATTTCTTCCGCTTTTCACAGTCATACCTTACATAATGAATCTCATTTCTTTGATAGGTGTAATAACGGTACTATTAGGAGCTACTTTAGCTCTTGCTCAAAGAGACATTAAGAGAAGTTTAGCCTATTCTACAATGTCTCAATTGGGTTATATTATGTTAGCCCCAGGGATAGGCTCTTATC